AAAAGAATAGATAGTAGGAATTCTCTTATCCCATTCGGAAAGATATCATCTCATAATTATCTATGGCTGTTTATGTCTCTAGCATGACCACTTGATAAAATGTGGAGGAAAGTAGGACAAATGGCCGATACTACTGGAAGGATTCCTCTTTGGATAATAGGTACTGTAGCCGGTATTCTTGTGATCGGTTTAATCGGTATTTTCTTTTATGGTTCATATTCCGGATTAGGTTCATCCCTGTAATAATCGGATGAACTGAGTTGTAGACATGAAAGCATAAGAACTCAACGGGATCCCCCTCGAATCAGACAAGGAAAGAGGGGGTAAGTCCCGTTGAGTTCTTAATAATCATAATATTTTTTTTTTAGAGATGTTTCAAAAACCTCCACCTTTTCTGATGATGTTTTTAAAAAATGAACTTCGTTAATTGATTCAGAACATCTGTTACTCAATAGTATCTGTCAATACTTAAAACAAAGAAGGAATCACTCGATTTACCCTTTTTGGATGACTCACAATTATATATAAATAGAATATATTTCTATCAATCAGATATCATGCAAACCCTTTCTATACTAATAGAATAGAACCTTACTCCATTTAATCTAATAAATATTTAATCTAATAAAAGTGAAATTTTTTTTTATAAGTTCGTTGAAATTGAAGAAGTTCTATAATTGCTCAATAAATTGACCTATATTTATTTGTCCACTACCACTATGTTACGTAAGAAATCTAAAAAAGGGTTATGATAAAATAAACCTATATAAAAAAAAAAAAATGAAAACTACAAATATCCATTTTTTACGAACGGGATCGAGAATCTTTATTAATTCGACACAAGAAAGGGTTGGGTAAAATTCCGTTTCTTGTGTCAAGGACTAGGAGACGAACAATCTCCCCTAAAATCCTTTGTTCCTCTCATTTATACTTTGGTTTCTATTCTCCGCTTATTTATCTTTTGTTTTGATTCTAGTCAAATATAAAACTATTGATTCATTCTATATCATACCGTTTCAATTTGGATTGAAAAAACAAATAAATAAAGAAGAGTTAAGTAAAACAGTCGCCTTCACAATATACTATGACCAGGAATGCGGTATTAAGTAATTCCCGAAATCCGGTAGAATAAAGAATATAAATAAGCAAAATTTTTTTGATCATACATAATTCCCAACAAAAATTTGTTTATTTTTAGAGCTTGATGTTGATAAATCCGCAGATCTAGAAATTCATTTCGGACAATTGAACCTTCTCAAACTGTTTCTTTTTAAGAACCAAAAAGATTTGTGCCAAAATAACAGATGCCAAGAAGAGCAAAAGACCTTGGACACGTAATGGATCTTGAAGTACTATTTCCGCATCTCCCTGACCAAATCCACCCACATTAGGATTACTCGTTAATGGTTGATCAAGTTTGATGGATTCGCCCTCTGAAACAAGAAGTTCCGGTCCTGGAGGGATAATATCAACCACTTGACGTCCATCCGATGCATCCGCTATGGTTATTTCGTACCCCCCTTTTTCTTTTCGTATTATTTTGCTTACTATACCTGCTGCTGTAGCATTATAAACATTATTGTTACTCTTGCTCCCGTCGGGATAAATCTGACCCCTTCCCCTGTTCCCGCCTACATATATGGGATATTTTAAGAAGTGCACATCTTTCTTAGTAGCGGGGTCCGGGGAAAGAATAGGAAAGGTGATTTCACTATATTTCTGACCAGGAACCGGACCTATCACAAGAATATTTTTTTTAGTGGGACGATAGCTCTGAAAAGACAGATTTCCTATCTTTTCTTTAATCTCGGGCGAAATACGATCGGGAGGGGCTAATTCAAACCCCTCGGGTAAAATAAGAACAGCCCCGACATTCAAAGCTCCTTTTTTACCATTAGCAAGAACTTGTTTCAGTTGCAGATCATAAGGAATTCGAACAACTGCTTCAAATACAGTATCAGGAAGTACCGCTTGTGGAACCTCGATATCCACGGGTTTATTAGCTAAATGGCAATTGGCACATACAATACGGCCAGTCGCTTCTCGTGGATTTTCATAACCCTGCTGTGCAAAAATGGGATATGCATTTGAAAGGGGTGCCTGGGTTAGTATATATATCATGAGCGATACGGAAATGGATCGAGTAATCTCTTTCTTTATCCAAGAAAAGGTATTTTTAGTTTGCATGGTCCAATCATTGATCCCGAAAATTTCTACAATAAAATTAGGTAGGTCGCTAGTATAGTTCCCTATCTATAATTTTGCTATTTACTTAAATATTAAATATAAATAATTTTACTGGAATATTGGAGGAATCCCTTGGATGGGTAGTAAGTACAATTTTGAATGTTTTGCTTATGTACAAAGTAACAAATATTATAATTGGATCGTTCGATCACTTTTCAGTCATTCATTGAATGATAAATCACTACAAGTGAAGGAGATACACGATTTAAATAACGAAAGATCCAATATTTAAAAATTGTATCTAAAATGACTGGAAAAGTAGAAACAAGACCGGATATAATTTGATCATTATGAGCAAATCCAAAATCTTTGTAGACAGAGCCAATCATTAATTCCCAACCGTGGGGCGAGTGGAATCCTATACATAAATCAGTTAATAAAAGAATAGAAAAAGCTTTTATTGTGTCGCTTAAGTTGTATAGGAATTCTTGAAACCAAGAGTTAAGAATAACAAGTTCTTCATTACCTAGAATAGAATAACCACTTAGAATACCGAAACAGATTATATTTGTCGAGAAGTGTAAAATTGTATGGATGCGATCCTCGTTGTGCATCTTGATCAATTGGATCGTTTCTTTGTAGATTTCGATGCGAGGCTTTTGTAAATGTGTTTCCGGGTATTCCTTTATCATTTCGTCCAAACGTAAGAGTTCCTCTAAGTCTATGAATTCTTTTAGAATACTCTTTTCTTGAATATCATTCAAAAAAATTTCGGATTGCCTAGTATTCCACCAATTAGTAAACCAAGATTCCAGACTTTTATTAAATGAGAGAGAGATCCACCAAGGCAAAAATACTATAGATGCAAGATATAGAAGGGAAATTAATACTTTCTTTTTTGCCATTTTTTCGTCTGTGAATTTAAAAATTTTTAATGAACGCACCTCATTCGTCGACTCTATATGATACTAATATTTCTATCAAGCATAAGTTCTATTACAAGTCATCGATGTATTTCCGGATTTTTTTGTGATTCAGTACAGCGGTTAGTCCTTGAATTTAGAAAGAATATAGAATAAGAAAGAGCCCTCTTCAAATTAATAGTAGTCGGATTTCGAGACGAAAGAACTCCCGTTCTATCAAAATATCAAATATTTAGAAAAAAAAATTCTTTACTTTATGATGAAATGTTTTGTTTTGATATATGATGAATCTATCATTTAGATTTGTTACTGAATTGAGTTAAGTGGATTTACATACGCATAAAAAAAATTGTGGACATAAACAATTTAGTTTTAGAATTGTTTCATATACGTTTGCTTTGGCTCGAGTAAGCGTTCTGAAGAAACTTCAGTTAAGTTATGCTATAGAAAAAAAGATGATTCTTGAGTTTTTTATCTCTTGCAAAGTATTCATTCTTCAGTTCCTTTTTTCAAAATACTTCAATTGGTACACGCAAGAAATAGGCCAATTCAGCAGCTTTTTGCTCAATCTCTCGTGGAGTAAAATTCTCATCAGTACGAGTCAAGGGAATGGCTCCTTGTCCTTTTATTTCCATATAAAGGACACGACGAGCATAAATACCCTCTTTAATTTCTATTCTGATGGACTGAATGTCTTTCATAAGGAATCGGAGGAATATGCGACGATTTTTTCCAGGAAATCCCCAACGAAAAATACACACTATGCCCTCTTTTATATCGAATCGATCATAACCACTACCTACATTCCACGAAATTGTGCACCACAAATAGGAGCTAATAAAAAGACCTGCGATCCCATAGAAAGACATCACGATACCTTGTGGAAAAAAAATTATTTGCTGAGAAGGAAATAAAGATATAAAATTCCTACCAAAATAACTGGACGTTCCAACCAATAAAAACCCTAATGAACCTAAAAAAAGAATAAAGGCCCAACAGAAATTACTTGTTTTTCGAGACCCCGCTATAAGTTCTACCCATATACGTTCTGATCGCCAACTCATACTCTAACTAGACCTAGTTGCATTTTATTGGAATTGGGAGAATAACAAAAATAATTTTTTTTTTTACTTTTTTTTGTTTCCGAAGTAACTCTCATCAACCAGCACTATTATGATGTGAACCTTTAGGGATAATTCATCGAATTTCTTAGATCCAAACTAAAATAATAACATCCCTTTCATATGATTTCCTAATACATATAGATATATTGACTTTACATTTCAGAAATTCTCCCCGATCCCGATCTATTTGAAAATAGTTATAATTCATTTATCATGTTTACACATACATAAGAGCTTATGCCCGAAGGAAGCCGCATATTATACCATATTTTACTAAATAGATATCCGTGTTATGATCCAAGTAAGTCTTGAAAAAAAAATATATATATATAAGATTTGTCCTTGTTGTATCTAAAAAATCTTGTTTTTTTGAACATAAAGAGATAAAGAAGCCATTGCAATTGCCGGAAATACTAAGCCCACTAAAGGCACAAAAATGGAGGGGAGACTGTTGAGAGTTATCATAGAATGGGTACCTCGATTTAATATTTGTACCTGTTATTTATTGTTATATTTATTGTTTTATATTTGAACCTTATCCTTATATTGTTATAAAGATATCTTATAATTCATATATAATTGTTATATTATACTAAGTATACCTAAGTGAGTATATATATACTTAATAGGGATAGGGAGTCTATAAGTATATGTTTTAAGAAATATATATTAATTTAAGAAATATATATTAATTAATAAAATACAATAAATATATAAATAAATGGACCTATTCATCTTTCTACATGTTTCTAATTCATCTTTCTAC